TGACCCATTTAGAAGTATCAGGGGAATCTTCCTAAGATGTAGGAATAATAAGACCTATTCTATCTTTTCTTGTCTTTATCTTTAGACAAGGTATAAAAATATGAAAAATAGAATGTCAAGATAGATCGTTATCTATCACATCCTTTTATTTCCCATTTGATCGAATTCTTACTGTCTAAGTATTGTCTCTGTGAAACAATCGGAGGACTACCTATTCCATTTTTGACTAGGGTTTGTTGAAAAGAAAGAATTTTTTTTTCATTTCCATTTTATAAAGCCAATTTTCCATCGAATTGTTATTGGATACCGAGGACTTAGAGACTCTCCTGAGTCTCTATAGAAAGTATCTTCAGCCCTTTCCACAACCACTAATTTGATTTTCCGTCGGGCTATCCAATCGAATTCAGGACCCGGTAATTAAACACTACATTAGTAGTGGAAGGGAATCCAAAAATCTTTATATGAGAGCCCTTCCACCACTCATCTGTCCTTGAATCCTAGAGGCAAGGATTTAGAGCACTTTAGCTTTCGAGAGCCAAACTTCCAGATGTTTAGAACCAAGCAAGCAAGTCTCAAGAGTCCTTTTACTTTGTTTGCTTCTGCTGGGGAAAAATTCAGCGAGTTATATCAGCAAAACGAAATAAGAGATTTCGAGTTTTTTCTTGATCAGGCGACACCCGGATTTGAACTGGGGAAAAAGGATTTGCAGTCCCCCGCCTTACCGCTCGGCCATGCCGCCAAAATGTATGATACCCTACAAAATAGATGAAAAAAGTCTCCCTTTGTTTTGCGTCGAGTGGGGGGTTCCTAAACTTCTTTTTTATTGGACTTGCATCTTGAATCCCGTTTTCTTAAATTTAACCCCTGCCCGAAAAGAAAAAAAATCCTTTCCAATTTCCATTATAACAGCAAATAGAAGTATATGTAAACCCCAGAACATAAATTGTTATCCAAATATCTAATTGGATATCATATCTATATATTATGATGACTATAGAGAATTATCAGTAAATTGTAGTGCTTCAATTTTTCATTCAATAGATGGAATAGAAAATGGAAATTTTGATATAGCATAGCACGCGCTGTCCCGAATAGAACTTCAATAAAGGAGGAAACATAGATAGCTATCTACACATGGTTAATAAATCCAAACTTTATTACTATGTTACGCCCTTCAATCGTATTCTACTAAAAAAAGGTAAAATAAAAGTATCTCTCTTTTATGCGAATCATTTGTTGAACAATAGAATCCATGAAAACGTTAAGTGCTAAAAAAATATCAACTCTATATTTTTGATGATTATAATGTCTTTATATCATCGAACAGATTAAATCCGAATCCATTTCTTTTTCTGGTACCCAATCGGATTAGAGTATGTAATATCATAATAATGGTAGAAATGGAATCACTTTTTTTTTTATATTCTATCCAAAACTCCATAAGCCTAAGTGGCATTTATTAATTCCTTTCGATTTTGTATCTGTTACAAATTCCAATTTGAATATAAAATTGTCTTTATTCCTCCATTCATATGCATTTCATACATTCCATATATGGGGTGAGTAAAATTTCATGTGATTCAGTAAACAAAATAGAAATTCCATCATTGCTAAATCAATCCATATGATTTGATGAAGAATGGGTCAATAATGGAATTTTTGGAGAAAAGGGAAATTCAAAATGCTCGGGGATGGAAATGATGAGGGAATGTCTACAATACCTGGGTTTAATCAGATACAATTTGAAGGATTTTGTAGATTCATTGATCAGGGCTTAACAGAAGAACTTTATAAGTTTCCAAAAATTGAAGATACAGATCAAGAAATTGAATTTCAATTATTTGTGGAAACATATCAATTGGTAGAACCTTTGATAAAAGAAAGAGATGCTGTATATGAATCACTCACATATTCTTCTGAATTATATGTATCCGCGGGATTAATTTGGAAAACCAGTAGGGATATGCAAGAACAAACTCTTTTTATTGGAAACATTCCTTTAATGAATTCCCTGGGAACTTCTATAGTAAATGGAATATACAGAATTGTGATCAATCAAATATTGCAAAGTCCCGGTATCTATTACCGGTCAGAATTGGACCATAACGGAATTTCGGTCTATACCGGGACCATAATATCAGATTGGGGAGGAAGATTAGAATTAGAGATTGATCGAAAAGCAAGGATATGGGCTCGTGTGAGTAGGAAACAGAAAATATCTATTCTAGTTCTATCATCAGCTATGGGTTCGAATCTAAGAGAAATTCTAGAGAATGTTTGCTATCCTGAAATTTTCTTGTCTTTCCTGAATGATAAAGAGAAAAAAAAAATTGGGTCAAAAGAAAATGCCATTTTGGAGTTTTATCAACAATTTGCTTGTGTAGGCGGAGATCCTGTATTTTCTGAATCCTTATGTAAGGAATTACAAAAAAAATTCTTTCAACAAAGATGTGAATTAGGAAGGATTGGTCGACGAAATATGAATCGGAGACTAAATCTT